TATGACTATCCTATGGACCTCCCTTGTTCAGTGGATTATTTCCTAACAAAGGTTCAGTTAATATTTATTCTATTCTGTTCGTAGGAACAAAGAGAAGCAGATTTATTTTATACTCGATAAGTACCAATACGCAATGGGGGATTGATACCATTTTCTATGAGTAAATGCGTCCATCCTTATTGATTATTAGAAGGACCTATTCATAAAAATTTTCCTTTATTTATTTTCTCTTTCTTTCTGAATTTTTCGGATAAAATAAATATGATAAAGCCAATATGATAAAGACAATAAAACCGTTACGTTTCCATATCAAAGTGAGATATAGGATAACTTCCTTTTTCTTTTAATTCATGCCTGTTGGTCTTCCGAAAGTACCCGTTCTAATTCCTGACGAAGATGAAGAGATAGAATGGACTGACGTATAGTGTGACTTGTCAGATATATTGAGTCATATGGGATTTCCCCGTTCTTTCCCCCGATCGAGAGATCCTCTGTTTCGCCCAAGAAAGATAAATTGAATCATCAAAAAATTGGAGCATGAAGTGCAATTAGATGCATTGTTTGGGGGAATCCATAATACTATTCTTAATTAGAATAATTTATGGTTGGCTTTGATTGGACTCAAAAAATGAAGTATCCAAGCTCCGTTTAGCAAAAACCCAATTGGGAATATATCTATAATTACTACGTGTATCCTAAATGATTCCTGTTTGTTATTTAGAAAGTCATAACAAAAAGAAATGGTGATGGGACGATTTGTCCTATATGTGCAAATCCAAATCGGGCGGATCTTGACCCGGAGTAGAACATAAACCTAAAAAGATGAAAGAGACCCATTCAGGAACAAGAAAATACCATCATGATTTGGATTGAATCTCGATGAAACAATACATCAATGAGAAGTTAATTCGATAAGTTTATTGACCGAAAGAAAAGAAGTAAAAATTCGTCTTTATTGAAAAATCGAAGAAAAAGCCCTTTCCTTAGAAGTTCGAAAAAAACTGCTATGAAAAAGAATAGGAAAAAAGAAAGAGGACTGGAATCTATACATTGATTCGTTTTTTTCGCAATTTTTTTTTGAACCGTATGCCTCAAAAGTTGCTTGTACGGCCCTCTAAGGAATAGAATTTTTCCTTACTCAACGAACTTTATCAACGAGGAATACTTATTTTAGGCTCTGAAATTACTTCAGAGAACGCGAATATCCTTTTAGGTGCTTTGATATATTTAAGTCTCGCGGGGTCTGTCGGAGAGTTTAAACTTCTTATAAACTCTCCTGGTGGATCAGTAATAGATGGAATAGCCCTTTATGATACTATAGACATTCTTCTCCAACCAGTCGAGACAACAGCTGTGGGAGTAGCCGCGTCAATGGCGTGTTTTATCCTGAGTGGAGGAACTTCACGTACAGCATTCCCTCACGCCTGGCGCCAATGAGGTTTTTTTATTTGAGAGAAAAAAGAAAACTATGCCTTCGCCATATGAATATTAAGTAATAATAGCATGGCACTTCGAATTCGATATGAAAAATTTTTGTATTGTTTTTTTTTTTCAAAAGATTCGATTATGTATCGAGAGAGTAGTATGAGATAAAAGGTATTTCCGATTTTCTCTTATCTATCGGGAGTCCAATTCAGCGTCACAAACTTTTTTGTTTTCACACCGAAGGGCTCTTAACAATATTTATGTTAGAAAAAAAGAGTGCGAAAAAAAACAAGATTTTTCCTTTTTTGGTTGGATCAAAAAGAAACTTTGGAATTGCTGAATCAAAGACAAAAAAAGAATCCATTTTAAAATAGAAAGCAACGGAGCCATCATAGTATTTTTTAACTCCTCCGAAAGAAAAGGTGGCAATTTGATCATTTACTCATCTGGAGCTGAGAGATTCTATTTTGATCTTTCTTGAATGGAAAGTAAGGGTCAATTTCAATTTGATTGTAGAGCCGTATGCAATGCACAAAAGACGATGCTCGTACGGTTGTTCAATTCTATCTTTTTTTTCCTATTATTCTTTATCCTTCTTTTCTATTCGTTTCACACAGCAGATAGAGAATCCTTCTATCATCAGGGTAATGATGCATCAACCCTCTAGTTCTTTTTCGGACCTGAAAATGGAAGACATTGTCCTGGAAATGCAGGCAATAAAAAAAATACGCGACTGTATCATAGATGGTTATATAAGAGCGACGTTGAAATCCCGAAAAGAAATAACGGATACCCTCGAAAAAGACGTTTTTATGTCAGCAATAGAGGCCAAAGAGTATAGACTTGTTGATTGTATAGTAGGAGAAGATGGTTTTGAATTTCCATGAATTGAGATCTTATCTCCTAGCTTACTTCTATCAGAGAAATAAAATGGATTTTGCGCGAATCCGTGATTTGAGATTTTATTTCCAATTTTACTATTTTTTTAAATAGAAAAAAATTCATAATGATCCGGTTAGGATCAATCTAAACCAGCCCATTACGTATATGATTCAACATGCCAACTAGTCAACAACTTCTTAGAAATGCAAGACAGCCAATTCCAAATGTCGTGAAAACCCGCGCTCTTCGGGGATGTCCTCAGCGTCGAGGAACATGTACTAGGGTGTATGTGCGACTCGTTTAGATCATGAACTGACACAAAAAAAAGCAAGAAAACAGCTTTCCAGTATGAATGATCAGTACCAGTGAATAGGATAGAATGGAAGAAGGAACTCCATTCACTATCTAAAACTAAAATAAGCGAATCAATCCCTCTATTGTGTAGAAAGTTTATGGTTTCCATTGGTGCAAATCCAATCAACTGAATTTAAGATGAGAAGCAATTCTCCATTGGTAGCAAATGGTTATCCATTAAGCGGAGGAAATCTTATTGAAATTCAAAAAAAAAACAGAAAAATGGAGTTCTCACTCAGTCAAGAACGGACTACGAGGGTCAGCTATCCAGCTAACTTTCATAATTAAATACCGTTACTGTATAGGTGGGTCTCAGTGTGAAAGACCTGTTACTGGATAATTCAGGGGTAGAGCCAAAGAGTGTGGTGTGAACTATACAAGTTACCAATAAGATTGATTAAATGAAGTAAAGGCTCCGGTGTATAGAGAAGACCTCACCGTTTAAGAAATAACCATAGAAACGATGGAACCCACTATTTCTTTATCCATTCAATTTATATTTCTTTTTCTATTTTTGACACCTAGCAAAAGAAAATTTCTTATTTCTTTATACCTAAACAAAGAAAAAATTGTGGTCGGGAAGGTTATAGTAGCCAAAGCCATTGGAATTTTTATTTTATACATTGGAAAAATCCGTTTGGTTATTAATAGACCAGAACGGGGAAAAGAATAACTGAAAGAAAAGGAATAGTTATTTGTCAAAGTTGTATTTATTCAATGACCAGAACTAAACGCGGATATCTAGCTCGGAGACGTAGAACAAAAAGTAGTTCATTTGTATCAAGTTTTCGAGGGTCAAGACTTACTCGAACTATTACTGAACAGGAAATAAGATCTTTGTTTTCGGCTCATCGGGATAGGGATAAGCAAAAGAGAAATTTTCGTCGTTTGTGGATCACTCGGATAAACGCAGCAATTCGAGAAAGGGTAGTATTCTATAGTTATAGTAAATTAATACATGATCTATACAAGAGACAGTTGCTTTTTAATCGTAAAATACTGGCCCAAATAACTATAGCAAGTAGGGATTGTCTTTCTATAATTTCCAACGAAATTAGAAAAGAAGTAGAATACACTGGAATAATTGTAAATAGAGTTGCCCGGAGAATGAACTCCGGGAAGGGGGAGTGGAAATTACTATGAGAAAATATGCTAAAGTAGTCAAAATGAATGAACACGTTCAATAAAAAATCTTTTTTTTGCGATTCGTTTTTTTTCTTACGACACGATAATCAAATCTGGATTCTCGGATTTGTCGAACAAAACACCAATCCGCGTTTGAGTTCGGATTGGAATTCTGATTCAAGTGAACAAAGAGTAAGCCTATTTATTTCTGGTTCTAAGACTAGTAGTTCTAGCGGTCGGCTTGGTTCTTTTTCTGGTTCTAAGACCAGTAGTTCTAGCGGTCGGCTTGGTTCTTTTCCCTTTTTTCTCATTCTTGCGAAAAGGTAACAAAACTAAAATACGAGCTATTTTTATAGCCTTAGTAACTAATCGTTGTTGTTTCAAGGTTAATCTAGTCACTCGTCTAGGTAATATTTTTCCTTGTTGACTAATAAATCGACTAATTAAACTAATGTTTTTATGATGAATTCGATCCCCCGGTCGAATCGGGGACAAAGGCCTACGAAAAGATCGCTTTTTTTTATTTTTTTTAAGAAAAGGTCGCTTGGATTTATCCATGGTTTGTTTGTATAGTTTATTTATTATTCCGAAAATCCTATTTCTTAATTGTCATTTTAACCCCAAACAAATAGGATTATTTTCTATTTAAATATGTTCTATTTCTATTTCAATATGTTCTATATAATGTAATTTTTTCCCTTTGAAAGATAAGACATACTTAGTTCGATCTATTTGTTTATTTCCCCATGAATCGTATGTTTGTAACAATAGCGACAGAATTTTCTCAATTCTAATTGATTAGGCGTATTGTGCCGGTTCTTTTGAGTAATATATCTGGAAATTCCCGTTGACACCTTCTTAACACCGTTTCGGATACAACTGGTACATTCCAAAATCACCGTTACTCGCGCATCTTTCTTCTTGGCCATGAACCTCCTTTGGATTTTTGATTTACTCAACTCTTCTATTTTGATTCGAAACGAAGAAAAAGAAAGGAAGGAAAAAATAGAAGTTACTAACTTGAAATCCAACTCTAAAAGATCAAAATCAATAAAGTAATAATAAATCAAAGCAAAGCCATAGTAAATAATAAATAAAACAATGATTTCGAAACTCTATTTCAACACGAAGGACGTAAGTTAAAGATCTTGTATTCGTGCCCTAGACCCGCAATTTCCTATTCTACCCCCATATCTCTATAATTACTATTCATT